CAGCTGCCGCAGGATTTGAAAAAGGAATTGATCGAGATTTGGAACCTGTTCTTTTCATGACTCCTCTTAATTGATACATGAAATCCAATGCTTGACGTAAGAATCACTTTGATTTTACTATACATATTGGGTTGAGTCGAGCAGATAGATCATATTGAAAAAGTCTTTTTTTTTTCAATTCATTTATATTTAATCTTTTTTCGGGCTCGGCTAAGTGGTGATATAGCCGAGCCCGAAAAAACCGAGCCAACCTAAATCAATAAAAGAAAAAAACCCATTCGCCAAGAAAAAGGAGAGAGAGGGATTCGAACCCTCGATAGTTCTTTCGAACTATACCGGTTTTCAAGACCGGAGCTATCAACCACTCAGCCATCTCTCCAAACGCTAATTTCTATTTTATCTTTATTCCACTGAATAGAACATGACCATACGAATTGATACCCTTTATGGTAAAGATATCCAGTGTGAATCTATTGGTCTAGTTCTCTATCCGTATATATATGCATGATCCAGCATGCCCTTTTGTGTGTGAAGTAAAAAAAAAAACTACCCCTCGATCCATGCCTCAAAAGGGGTGTCATATCAAATCAATGGATTCATGATAAAACCCTCCACAATCTAATGCGTTTTTTATTCCATTACAAATTTTTTGTCGATTAAAAAAGGGGTCTAAGGGGTTGGGGGATCAAATGGTATAGTTCTTTTGTTGGTAAATTGGAGGATTAGAAACATGACTATTGCTTTCCAATTAGCTGTTTTTGCATTAATTGCTACTTCATCCATTTTATTGATTAGTGTCCCTGTTGTATTTGCTTCTCCTGATGGTTGGTCGAGTAACAAAAATGTTGTCTTTTCCGGTACATCATTATGGATTGGATTAGTATTTCTAGTGGGTATTCTTAATTCTCTCATCTCTTGAAACTATTCATTCTAGATCAAAAAACGAAATGACCCCTCCCCCCGAACTCTTTCGGGTTGTGAGGCACATTAAAATGGAATAAGACCCCACAAATAAAGAAAACGAAAACATTATTATTATAGGGAGGGGTCAAACTTCTTCTATTTATTGGAAAAATCTTAGATCTTATACTTAAGATGATTATATCTTATACTTAACCTTAAGATGATATATAGTAAAACCAAAAACAAGAGAAATAAAATAAATATAAATAATATATATTAAATTAAATAATTAAATAAATATAATAATATATAATATTTTTATATAAATATAAAAATAAGAAAATAGGAATATTCTATATGTTAATATATTCGAATATATTGACAATAGTCTAGTAAATAAAAATAGTATATAAAAGACTAATTTGAATTCTATTATAGAAAAAAAGAAGAATATATAGATTCTTAATAGAAACGAATAGGAATAGAAAATATTCTATTTTGAATTCTATTTTGAATAGAAAGATAGATAGATATGGCTATTATTTAGATATTCTATTTCAACTTTTTTAATTACCCCTAATAGATATGATATCAGACACAGCTCAATTCAAATAGAATTGATATATTACGTATCAAGGACGATAAGAAAGAAAAATGCGGATATAGTTGAATGGTAAAATTTCTCTTTGCCAAGGAGAAGACGCGGGTTCGATTCCCGCTATCCGCCCCTGCCTTTTTCTGTATTGAAAAGTAATAGTATAATACTATATATTTCTTTTCTAAAACATTTAATATAGTTGACTGTGATAGTACCCCTTCTTCTTGAACTTCAGTTTTTATCAAAAATGTTGCGGAGACGGGATTTGAACCCGTGACCTCAAGGTTATGAGCCTTGCGAGCTACCAAGCTGCTCTACCCCGCGATAAAGAGAAGAATTGACAATTAATGGAAAACAAAGATTGAATGTGCCCCTCCACCATATCCGTAAAAATAGAATAAACCATTTAGACAGAATGGTAAAGGGACCGTCCTATGATCGCTGGTCATAAAAATGAATAAAAAAATGAAGAGAATTTTTTATTATTACCAACTTGATCTTGTTGCACCGGGCAACAAACATTCATGAACCATTTCACGAAGTATGTGTCCAGATAATCCAAAGTCTCGATAAGTAGCTCTCGGTCTTCCGGTGGAAAAACAACGTCGATGAAGACGTGTAGGTGCACTATTACGCGGTAGTGATTCTAACTTTCCCTGAATTTCCCATTTCTCACTTAACGACGCAACTTTGCTTATTTCTTTTTTTAGAGATCGGCGAATCAAATGATATTTTTGTTCCAATTTTTGCCTCTTCTTCTCCCTCTCAATCAAACTTTTCTTTGCCATGATGGTTCATTTCCTATTAGTATCAATGATAGAAGTCGGATCCTAGATGTAGAAATATAAGAGGGTGGTTCCCCTTCTTCCTAGAAACAAATGAGATCCTTGCGGATTCAATAAAGAATTAACCAAATTTACCCGATGTAGAAGCAATCAAGAAAGCTGCATAGGTAAATATATAACCTACTGAAAAGTGGACTAATCCAACCAATCTTGC